ATCATATTATTTCCAATTCCAAAAATTCGATTTTCAATGTTCCTATTTACGGCGACGAAGAATAAAACTATCACTATATTTGTTCCTTTTCCTACTTCTTCTTCCAAGCGCAGGATAACCCCAAGGGGTTGTGGGTTTTTTTCTACCAATTGGGGCTCTCCCTTCACCGCCCCCATGGGGATGGTCTACAGGGTTCATAACTACTCCTCTTACTACAGGACGCTTACCTAGCCAACACTTAGATCCGGCTCTACCCAAACTTTTTTGGTTCACCCCAACATTACCCACTTGTCCGACTGTTGCTAAGCAGTTTTTGGATATCAAACGGACCTCCCCAGATGGTAATCTTAATGTGGCCGATTTACCCTCTTTTGCAATCAGTTTCGCTACAGCGCCTGCTGCTCTAGCTAATTGTCCACCCTTTCCAAGTGTGATTTCTATGTTATGTATGGCCGTGCCTAAGGGCATATCGGTTGAAGTAGATTCTTCTTTTTTATCAATCAAAACCCCTTCCCAAACTGTACAAGCTTCTTCCAAAGCATACGGCTTTCTAGATGTATATGATGATATCTAGACAGATGGATCTTATATGAATCGTATGATGAAGTACCACATGAGTGGATATATAGGAATCCAAATCTGCCGAATCACTTATGTTATGATCTTCTACATCCTAGGTCTCCCCGTTCCGTCATCTGGCTTATGTTCTTCATGTAGCATTCAGACCGGATGACTCTATGAAATTACGTCGATACTTGCACATATTACGGGTAACGTAGGAGACATCTCTATTTTTCCCCGGGGGGTCTTTCTAATTACCACTGCTTAGCTTTCAATTCGCCTCTGACCATCAAATGAAATGTGAATAACCCGTCCTCCTCTCTTTGAAACAAGGGGCGCTTCCGGTTCTGTGCGCGCTTCAAACAATTTTGTCTTCTCCATATTACCATATCTCTAGAGTCAATAATTTTCTATGAGGAACTACTGAACTCAATCACTTGCTGCCGTTACTCAACAGTTTTCTGTTGAGGTCTATCCCGTAGAGGTACTCCAATTGGATCAGTGATCGATTTCTAGGTTTCGTCATAAACCTAATTGGTTACTTCCAATTACGTAAATCAATAGTTCAAACCGCACTCAAAGGTAGGGCATTTCCCATTGATATAGGAACTTCTGTACCAGAAACAATGGTATCTCCAATTATAGCCCCTCTGGGATGTAAAATATATCTCTTCTCACCATCCCCATAGTTTATGAGACAAATGTATGCATTTCGATTAGGGTCATATTCTATGGTTACGATTCTACCAGATATCCCTTTTTCATTCCGTCGAAAGTCGATTTTACGGTATAGACGCTTATGACCTCCCCCTCTATGCCCTGCGGTAATGATCCCTCTGGCATTACGACCTTTACCACAACGATGCTGTCCATAGATCAAATTCTTTCGTGGATTGGATTTCACTTGACTGTCTACGGCTCCATTGCGTGTGCTCGGGGTAGAAGTTTTGTATAAATGTATTGCCGTGTTATTAAGTCTTTTGCTTTAAGTTCTTTTCTCTATAAGAGGTGGAATAGAATAACCCGGTTGAAGCGTAATGATCATACGTCTGTAATGCATTGTATGTCCCATAATAGGTCCCATCCTTTTACCCTTTCCCGGGAGTCGATGACTATTCATAGCTCTTACCTTGACACCAAAGAAGAGTTCGACCCAATGCTTTATTTCTGTCCTAGTTGATCCTGATTCGACATTAGAAGTATATTGATTGTTCCCCAATAACCGAATACTTTTTTCTGTAAATACTGCATATTTGATTCCATCCATAAATCCATTTTCTTCCCTATGAGTTCCAGTATCGATAAGAATTCTAGTTCTTACTGTTCATATGTTATGGTATGAATATACCATACCAATTCGCTATGTATGGATGATGAGATTCCATTGATACAGAGCCAATTCCAATAGACTTATTGAATGTTCCCATTGGCGTGCATCCAGCAGGAATTGAACCTACGAATTTGCCAATTATGAGTTGGGCGCTTTAACCATTCAGCCATGGATGCTTAACAGGGATCATCGTACATCGCGAATAACCAAATTCCAATTGAAATGAAATCTTTAGGAGGAATCAATGAAACGACATCAATTCAAATCCTGGATATTCGAATTGAGAGAGATATTGAGAGAGATCAAGAATTCTCACTATTTCTTAGATTCATGGATCAAATTCGATTCAGTGGGATCTTTCACTCACATTTTTTTCCACCAAGAACGTTTTATGAAACTCTTTGACCCCCGAATTTGGAGTATCCTACTTTCACGTGATTCACAGGGTGCAACAAGCAATCGATATTTCACGATCAAAGGTGTAGTACTGCTTGTAGTAGTGGTCCTTATATCTCGTATTAACAATCGAAAGATGGTCGAAAGAAAAAATCTCTATTTGATGGGGCTTCTTCCTATACCTATGAATTCCATTGGACCCAGAAAGGAGACATTGGAAGAATCTTTTTGGTCTTCCAATAGAAATAGGTTGATTGTTTCGCTCCTGTATCTTCCAAAAGGGAAAAAGATTTCTGAGAGTTGTTTCATGGATCCGCAAGAGAGTACTTGGGTTATCCCAATAAAGAAAAAGCGTATCATGCCTGAATCTAACCGGGGTTCGCGGTGGTGGAGGAACCGGATCGGAAAAAATAGGGATTCTAGTTGTCAGATATCTAAGGAAACCGTAGCTGGAATTGAGATCTCATTCAAAGAGAAAGATAGCAAATATCTGGAGTTTCTTTTTTTATCCTATACGGATGATCCGATCCGCAAGGACCATGATTGGGAATTTTTTGATCGTCTTTCTCCGAGGAAGAAACGAAACATAATCAACTTGAATTCGGGACAGCTATTCAAAATCTTAGGGAAAGACTTGATTTGTTATCTCATGTCTGCTTTTCGTGAAAAAAGACCAATTCAGGGGGAGAGTTTCTTCAAACAACAAGGAGCTGGGGCAACTATGCAATCCAATGATATTGAGCATGTTTCCCATCTCTTCTCGAGAAACAAGTGGGGTATTTCTTTGCAAAATTGTGCTCAATTTCATATGTGGCAATTCCGCCAAGATCTCTTCGTTAGTTGGGGGAAGAATCAGCACGAATCGGTTTTTTGGAGGAACGTCTCGAGAGAGAATTGGATTTGGTTAGACAATGTGTGGTTGGTAAACAAGGATCGGTTTTTTAGCAAGGTACGGAATGTATTGTCAAATATTCAATATGATTCCACAAGGTCTATTTTCGTTCAAGTAACGGATTCTAGCCAATGGAAAGGATCTTCTTCTGATCAATCCAGAGATTCTTTCGATTCCGTTATAAATGAGAATTCAGAATATCACACATTGATCGATCAAACAGAGATTCAGCAACTAAAAGAGAGATCGATTCTTTGGGATCCTTCCTTTCTTCAAACGGAACGAACAGAGATAGAATCAGATCGATTCCCGAAATGCCTTTTTGGATCTTCCTCCATGTCCTGGCTATTCACGGAACCTGAGAAGCGGATGAATAATCATCTGCTTCCGGAAGAAATCGAAGAATTTCTTGGGAATCCTACAAGATCCATTCGTTCTTTTTTCTCTGACAGATGGTCAGAACTTCATCTGGGTTCGAATCCTACTGAGAGGTCCACTAGAGATCATAAATTGTTGAAGAAAAAACAAGATGTTTCTTTTGTCCCTTCCAGGCGAGCGGAAAATAAAGAAATGGTTGATATATTCAAGATAATTACGTATTTACAAGATACCGTCTCAATTCATCCTTCGGAACCAGATCCGGGATGTGATATGGTTCCGAAGGATGAACCGGATATGGACAGCTCCAATAAGATTTCATTCTTGAACAAAAATCCATTTTTTGATTTCTTTCATCTATTCCATGACCGGAACAAAGGGGGATACGCGTTACGCCACGATTTTTTTGAATCAGAAGAGAGATTCCCAGAAATGGCGGATCTATTCACTCTATCAATAACCGAGCCGGATCTGGTGTTTCGTAGGGGATTTGCCTTTTCTATTGATTCCTACGGGTTGGATCAAAAAAAATTCTTGAATGAGGTATTCAACTCCAGAGATGAATCGAAAAAGAAATCTTTATTGGTTCTACCTCCTCTTTTTTATGAGGAGAATGAATCTTTTTCTCGAAGGATCAGAAAAAAATTGGTCCGGATCTACTGCGGGAATGAGTTGGAAGATCCCAAACTAAAAACAGCGGTATTTGCTAGCAACAACATAATGGAGGCAGTCAATCAATATAGATTGATCCGAAATCTGATTCAAATCCAATATAGCACCTATGGGTACATAAGAAATGTATCGAATCGATTCTTTTTAATGAATAGATCCGATCGCAACTTCGAATATGGAATTCAAAGGGATCAGATAGGAAATGATACTCTGAATCATATAACTATAATGAAATATACGATCAACCAACATTTATCGAATTTGAAAAAGAGTCAGAAGAAATGGTTTGATCCTCTTATTTCTCGAACTGAGAGATCCATGAATCGGGATCCTGATGCATATAGATACAAATGGTCCAATGGGAGCAAGAATTTCCAGGAACATTTGGAACATTTCGTTTCTGAACAGAAGAATCCTTTTCAAGTAGTGCAAGTAGTGTTCGATCGATTACGTATTAATCAATATTCGATTGATTGGTCCGAGGCTATCGACAAAGAAGATTTGTATAAGCCACTTCGTTTCTTTTTGTCCAAGTCACTTCTCTTTTTGTCCAAGTCACTTCTCTTTTTCTTTGTGAGTATCGGGAATATCCCCATTCATAGGTCCGAGATCCACATCTATGAATTGAAAGGTCCGAATGATCAACTCTACAATCAGTTGTTAGAATCCATAGGTGTTCAAATCGTTCATTTGAAGAAATTGAAACCCTTC